ACAAACTTTTTTTCACACCAGAGGTCTCTTAACAATATTTAGAGAGCGAAAAAAAACAAGATTCTTTTTTCCTTAGTTTATTTGATCAAATAAAAAAGCAACTTTGGGATTGCTGAATCACAGACAAATCACAGACAAAAAAATATAATAAATATATAAAGCAACGGAGCCATCATAGTATTTTTGAATTCCTCCGAAAGGAAGGGTGGTAAGTTGATCATTTACCTATCGGGGTCTGATCGATCCTATTTTTTTCTTTCTTTGATGGAAGGTAAGGGTCAATTTTATTGTAGAGCCGTATGCAATGCATAAAAGATGCCCGTACGGTTGTTCGATTCTATCTTTTTTTCTTGTTATTCTTTTATCTTTCTTTTATCTTCCCCTCATCATGCGAAATAGAGAAACCTTTTATTATCTTATATCATCAGGGTAATGATCCATCAACCTGCTGGTTCTTTTTCTGAAGTAGCAACGGGAGAATTCATCCTGGAAGTGGGAGAACTGCTGAAACTACGTGAAACCCTGACAAGGGTTTATGTACAAAGAACGGGCAAACCCTTATGGGTTGTATCCGAAGACATGGAAAGAGATGTTTTTATGTCAGCAACAGAGGCCCAAGCTTATGGAATTGTTGATCTTGTAGCTGTTGAATGACAATAGCCTGGATTTCGCGTCAATTCGTGATTTGAAATTACTCCTGCCGAGTTTAATATTCTATGACTTTTATTTACTATTCTATTGAATAAAAGTAATTCATAATCATCCGGTTAGGATCGATCTAAACCAGCCCATTATGTATATGATTCAACATGCCAACTATTAAACAACTTATTAGAAATACAAGACAGCCAATTAGAAATGTCACAAAATCCCCCGCGCTTCGGGGATGCCCTCAGCGTCGAGGAACATGTACTAGGGTGTATGTGCGACTCGTTCAGATCATGAACTAGAACAAAGGAAAGAGAACAATGTTCGAATATCAATGATCAAATAGGATAGAACGGAAAAACGAACTACATTTCCTATCTAAAAATAAGAAAATGGATCATATCCCTTTTATTGTGTATGAAATTTATGGTTTCTATTGGTGTAAATCCACTCACCTCAATTCAAGATGAGAAGCAATTCTCCATTGGTAGCAAATGGTTATCCATTAAGCGGAGGAAATATGAGTTAACATAGACCCCTCTTGCAAGAACGGACTAACAGGGTCAGCTACCCAGCCAACCTTCATAATTAAATACCGTTACTGTATAGGTAGAGCTCGTTGTGAAAGACCTATTACTGGATAATTCATGGGTAGAGCCGAAGAATGTGAACTATACAAGTTAGCAATAACATTGATTAAATGAAGTAAAGGCTCCGGTGTATAGAGAAGACCTCACCGTTTAAGAAGTAACCATAGAAACGATGAAATCCACTATTTTTTTATCATTGCTATTTTTTTTTTAATACCTAGTATAGTACAAGTTCGTATTTCGAGGTGAAATGCCTAGAAAAAATAAAAAATCGTGGTTGGGAAGGTTATAGTAGCCAAAGCCATTGGAATTTTTAGTTTATACATTGGAAAAATCCGTTTTGTTATTAATATACTAGTAAAGGGGCAAAAGAATAACTGAAAGAAAGGAAATCTATTAGTTATTCGTTAAAGTTTCATTTATTCAATGACCAGAATTAGACGGGGATATATCGCTCGGAGACGTAGAACAAAAATTCGTTTATTTGCATCAAGCTTTCGGGGGGCTCATTCAAGACTTACTCGAACTATTACTCAACAAAAAATAAGAGCTTTGGTTTCGGCTCATCGGGATAGGGATAGGCAAAAAATAAATTTTCGTCGTTTGTGGATCACTCGAATAAATGCAGCAATTCGTGAAAGGGGGGTATGCTATAGTTATAGTAGATTAATAAACGATCTGTACAAGAGACAGTTGCTTCTTAATCGTAAAATACTTGCACAAATAGCTATATCAAATAGGAATTGTCTTTATATGATTTCCAATGAGATCATAAAAGAAGTAGGTTGGAAGGAATCCACCGGTTAAACGGAGTTGCCCGGAGAATGAACTCCGGGAAGGTCGAATAAAAATGAATAGAATATGATAAAATATGAGAAAGTAGTCAAAATAAATATGAATCAACACGTTCAATAAAAAGATTGCTTCTTCCCAGATTATTATTTTTTTCTTACGACACGAGAATTAAATCCGGATTCTTGTATTTTTCCAACAAAATATAAATCCGCGTTTGAGTTCGAATGGGAAGTTGAATTCAAGTGAAGAAAGAGTAAACCTATCTTTTTCTGGCTCTAAGACTAGAAGTTCTAGTGGTCGACTCGGTTCTTTCAAATTGTTTCTCATTATTAAGAAAAGGTAACAAAGATAAAATACGAGCTTGTTTTATAGCAATAGTAATTAATCGTTGTTGTTTCAAGGTCAATCTATTCACTCGTCTAGATAATATTTTTCCCTGTTCACTAATAAATCGACTAATTAAACTC